TGCGTTGGTTATTTTCTACTAATCATAAAGATATTGGAACTTTATATATTTTGTTTGGTGTATGGTCAGGATTAGTTGGTACTAGACTTAGTATTTTAATTCGAATTGAACTTGGTCAACCTGGTACTTTATTAGGTAATGATCATTTGTATAATGTAATTGTGACTGCTCATGCATTTGTTATAATTTTTTTTCTGGTTATACCTATAATAATTGGGGGGTTTGGCAATTGATTAATTCCTTTAATGTTAGGTGCTCCTGATATAGCTTTCCCACGTTTAAACAATATAAGTTTTTGGTTATTACCTCCGAGGTTATTACTTCTTCTATCTTCAGCTGCTGTAGAAAGTGGGGTTGGAACTGGTTGAACAGTATACCCACCTTTAGCAAGTAATTTAGCACACGCTGGTGGATCAGTTGATTTAGCAATTTTCTCATTACATTTAGCTGGTGTATCTTCTATTTTAGGTGCTGTTAATTTTATCACAACTGTGATCAATATACGTTGACGGGGTATGCAATTTGAACGTTTACCTTTATTTGTATGATCTGTAAAAATTACTGCTATTTTACTTCTATTGTCTTTACCTGTTTTAGCGGGGGCTATTACTATACTTTTAACTGATCGAAATTTTAACACATCATTTTTCGATCCAGCTGGCGGAGGGGATCCTATTTTATACCAACACTTATTTTGGTTTTTTGGTCATCCAGAAGTATATATTTTGATTTTACCAGGATTTGGTATAATTTCTCATATTGTAATACATTATTCATGCAAAAAAGAAGTATTTGGAACCCTTGGAATAATTTATGCAATACTTGCTATTGGTATCTTAGGATTTATTGTTTGAGCACATCATATATTTACAGTTGGGATAGATGTAGATACACGTGCATATTTTACAGCTGCTACTATAATTATTGCAGTTCCTACTGGTATTAAAATTTTTAGTTGATTAGCAACTATTAATGGTGTGAAAATTAAGTATGAAACCCCTATGCTTTGAGCTCTGGGATTTATTTTCCTATTCACTGTTGGAGGATTAACAGGAATCATATTGTCAAACTCTTCTCTTGATATTATACTTCATGATACTTATTATGTTGTAGCTCATTTTCATTATGTTTTATCAATAGGAGCTGTATTTGCTTTATTTGGTGCTTTTAATTATTGATTTCCATTGTTAACTGGTATTACTTTGCATGAACGATGAACAAAAGCTCATTTTTACATTATATTTATTGGTGTAAATGTTACTTTTTTCCCACAACATTTTTTAGGGTTAAGTGGAATACCACGTCGATATTCTGATTATCCTGATTGTTATATAAAATGAAATATTATTTCTTCTTTAGGATCAATAATTTCGTTTGTTGCTGTATTATATTTTATAATTATTGTTTGAGAGGCCTTAGTGTCACAACGCGGGGTTGTTTATAGTTTACATTTAAGTACCTCTTTAGAATGAGATAATATTTTACCTGTAGATTTCCACAATCCTATGGAAACTGGTGCTTTAATTAAAGCTTAAGATATGAGTTTTTGAGGACAATTAGGATTTCAAGATGCAATTTCTCCTATAATAGAGGAATTAATTTTTTTCCATGATCATGCAATAATAATTTTAATTATAATTATTAGATTTGTAGGTTATGCTGCGTTGTCTTTAATAATAAATAAATTAAACTGTCGTTCATTAGTTGAAGGCCAGGAAATTGAAACTTTTTGAACACTTATTCCGATATTAATTCTTATTTTTTTGGCTTTACCTTCATTACGGTTATTATATTTATTAGATGAAATTGATGATTGTAGATTAAGTGTAAAAAGCATTGGTCATCAATGATATTGAAGGTATGAATATTCTGATTTTTTAAACATTGAATTTGATTCATACATAATTCAAACAAATGATTTAAATTTAGGTGATTTTCGTTTATTAGAAGTTGATCATCGTGTTATTCTTCCAACAGAAACAAATATTCGTATATTAATTACGTCTGGAGATGTAATTCATTCTTGAACTATTCCATCTATTGGTGTAAAAGTAGACGCTATTCCAGGTCGTTTAAATCAGTTAGGATTTTTTATTAAACACTCTGGTATTTTTTATGGGCAATGTTCTGAAATTTGTGGGGCAAATCATTCTTTTATACCTATTGCAATCGAAGCTGTGCCATTAGAAACTTTTATTAAATGGGTTGAATGAAGGTATAATAATAATTAAATTTAAGTTTAATAAAGTTAGTTAAATTTATAACTTAAGGTTGTCAATCTTATATAACTAATAAAATTTAGTACTTTTTATTATGCCTCAGTTATCTCCATTAAGATGAGTTTTTCTTTTTTCTTTTTTTTGAGTTATAATTTTAATAGTAACTATTTTAATTTGGTGAATTAAAAAAATGGAATTTAATTTAAATATTAGAGATATAAATTATTATAATACTGAAAATAATTGAAAATGATAAAGAATGCTTGTTGATATTTTTTCTACCTTTGATGATCATAATCAAGTTTTCATGTCTTTTTATATTTTATTGTGGATATTAAGGTTAATAACTATTTTATTATTTAGTTCAACATTATGATTAACTAATACTTCATGAGTTATAGTAATAAATATATTAAAAAGAGTAATTAGTGGACAAATTTTTCGTTCCTTTGGTTTCTATTTAGGGGGGTTTGTTAATTTAATTGTTTCTTTATTTTTATTTTTAATTCTGATAAATTTAAGTGGACTAGTTCCTTATGTATTTAGCTCAACTAGTCACTTGGTTGTTTCATTTTCTTTGGGTTTTCCTATATGGTTTGCATTAATTTTATCTAGATTTTTATATAATACAAAATTTTTTATTGCCATATTGTTACCTATAGGGGCTCCATCTGTACTTAATCCGTTTTTAATTATTGTTGAAACAGTTAGTATTAATGTTCGATCAATTACTCTATCAATTCGATTAATTGCTAATATAAGTGCAGGTCATATTGTACTAACTTTAGTAGGAAATTACCTTATAGCTAGTATTTTTAGTGGAGTTTTTTCTGTAATTATATTAATATTTATTCAAGTAGCTTATACTATTTTTGAATTTGGGATTAGTTTAATTCAAGCATATATTTTTTGTTTATTAATTACCTTGTATTCAGACGATCATCCTCATTAAAATTTTGATATTGTTTTAACGAAATAGCATATGGTAATTTTAAATATAAGAGAATTATAAATTTTAAATTAAATTACACTGTATTAAGTACAAAATAAATTGATGTATAATAATTTATGTAACTAAAATAAATATACAAATTAATTTAAGTTATGTATTTTAATTCATTTATATGTGAATAAAAATATAAATAAAAATAAATAAGTATTATATAAAAATATAAGATTTAAGATTTTAATCTTTTTTGAAACTTTGAAGGCTTCTAGTTTAAAATAACTTAAAATCCTTTTTTATTAAAAGGATGTATTTAAGTCCTCCCTTAGAATTCAAAACTCTTCGTGCTCAGACACCGTATAATAATAAATGCACTATTTAAAATTAATTAAAATTCTAGCTTGGAAGGCGAGCGTAGTCAATACTGATAATGCCATATATTAATTATTGATTGACTTCAATATATATTTTGATTTAATATTTTTAATAAATTATTTTATACTTTTAAAATGAAATTCTAACGTGCTTCCAAACACTCTAAAAACATTCTATAGTATTATAACCCATAAATTTTAATTATTATGACAGGCTTAATCTATGTTTATAAGATTAATTTAATAATTTACAACATTAATGTTGTACCATTAATATTTTATTCATTAATTATATTTGCTTATTCCTTGAAAATTATAATTTCAAGAATACTAATAAGAGAAAAGAGCCCCAATAATGACTATTAATTACCTTAATATATTTTTAATAGATTATTTTATATTTTCAAAAAGTGATCTAAATGTGCTTCCAAACATTTTAAAAATTATCTTAAGTATTATCTCATCTATAAATCTCGATTAATTATAATAAATTTAAATTATTAATTATATAATAAAATGGTCTAATTTATAATTTAAAATTATTAGTTATTTAATACTAATATTACTATTCCTATTGGTAATTTAAGTAACTTTTTGCTTCTAGAATAGAGGCGGTTGATGCTGTATAAATTTGGCAAGGGCTATTAAACAGAGTGAGGTGGTAATGTGGAATAACTAAGTGTATATATATATATATATGTATGTATATATGTATATGCATATGTATAAATTAAAAACAGCGCTACCTGGGCGCAAATTACGGGTAGGACCTAGGGAGGAACAAAATTGCTAGCCTAGATAAACAGTGCAACTACTATAGTTCCTAATTTAGTTAATGTTAATAAATAAATTTATCGAAAATTAGAATAGGCTAATTTAAGTGGCGTTTACAGAGTTACTGAATAATATATTAAATAATAATGGTAATTGTGAAATGTAAAAGAATTAAATTCATTTTTGAGGTATGAGCCCAATAGCTTCAAAATTAGCTTATTTTACAGTTTGGTTAATGTTTTTGGTTCGCCTAAGACAATTAAGTGTCTGTCACTAAATTTACAATTTATTACATATACTATGCTATAAGCAATTCATGGTATACATTTCTTTTTTTATCCCCTTCCCCCCCTTTTTGGTTTTTGTATATAATATGTGTATATACTAGGATTTTATTATCCTTTAGCGAATTTGCAATTCAAGGTTTTAAATTATATAAACTATAGTATAATAATTATATATGTTAAAGTAATGTAGCGAAGTAGCAAAAGAGCTTTTAAAATGCATTTTTGTATATTAAGTTAGTAGATTTAGTTATTATGATTGGTTTGGTTTGTATTTGATATTGAACTTGGTTTTGATTTAGAATATATAATGTAAATAAAAATTAATACATGGTATGTATTTAGTTTGGTGAGGAATAAGGATAGATAGTTATAATGCTATGATATAAATTATTTTATATAATATAAAATGGTTATATTGATCCTAAGTATTATAGAAATAGATGATATTTAAATTTTCACTAACACCAGTATGTAGTTTTGGTTAATGAATGAAAGTTTGAACCAGATTAGTTTTAATAGAGTTGGTAAATTTAGTGCCAGCATCCGCGGTTAAACTAAAGACTCTAGTTATATAAATAATGGTGGAGTAGGTTAATAAATTTTGATTGGATAAATATTTTAAGGATTATTATTTAGGTGTAAAATGTGTAAATAATGTAATTTATTTTGATTAAAATAAAAGTGAATTGAATTAACGATATCTTAATGCAAAACTAGGATTAGATACCCTATTATTTTTGATGTAAATTAGCAAAGAGAAGCGCTTGCCTGAGTACTACGAATGAAATTAGATTTAAAACTCAAAGAACTTGGCGGTATCTTAGACCATTTAGGGGAACCTGTCTCGTAATCGATAGTCCACGTTTTACCTAACCTTATTTTGTAAAGTATGTATACCGTCGTCGTCAGGTAACTTTTAAGAATTAAAATAGTTAGCAATTAAATTAGTTTTGATTTAAACGTCAGATCAAGGTGCAGTTTATAATAAGGAGAGGATGGGTTACAATTAATAATTTATAATACGGAGTGATAAATGAAAGATTTTAAGGAAGGAGGACTTAAAAGTAAAAGTTGTAAGAGTATGATTTTGAATAAGGCTCTGAGATGTGCACACATCGCCCGTCGCTCTCGTTGAAAAATGAGATAAGTCGTAACATAGTAAGGGTAACGGAAGTTGTCCTTAGGAAGATATAACATAAAATGTAATGTATTTCGTTTACAGCGAAATAATACTTAGTTATAAGTTATTTTCGGATAAATTTAAGGTGTTTATATTTATTTTAAGATTAAGTTGAAAACATTTTTGTACTTAGTAATGGTGATTGAAATTGTATAATGGAGGAATAGTACTGTAAAGGAATTAAAATTTAGTTATGTTAAAGCAGTTATTTGAAATGTACCTTTTGTATCATGGTTTAGCAAGATTATCAAGTTAAATTATTTTTCTAGAAATCTAATGAGCTATTTTGATTTATTTTTATAGGATTAATTAAAATAAATGTAGCAAAATTTTCTAAAAAAATTAAAATAGAAATTATATTTTATTCGTATTAGATGATAGCTAGTTTTTTTATAAATATATATAAGTATATAATTATATATTAATTGATTAGATATAATATATTTAATCAATTTTAATATAAATTACAGATAATAAAGGCTAATCTTGATTATTATAAAAAGAGTATTGTATTGTATTTTTATATGAAATATAAGCTTGAAGTTAGTTATTATATTTAGTTTGTTATAAAATATTATAGTGTTTATACTAAATTGATTTATTAATGTATTTTATTATTATGAGAACGTGTAAGTGGAATTATTTATTAATTATATTGTTTATGCTTAAATGAGTATTTTGATATTATATTATTTAAATAAAATAGATATTTAAATAAATTTTTATTTTGGTGTATTAAAATATAAATAAGGAATTCAGCAAAGTTATTAATTCGCCTGTTTAGCAAAAACATGTCTTTTTGATTTTAGAAATATAAAAAGTCTGACCTGCCCGGTGAGTATATTAAACGGCCGCGGTATTTTGACCGTGCGAAGGTAGCATAATCAATTGTCTTATAATTGAAGACTGGAATGAATGGTTGAACGAAATTAAAACTGTTTCATTTGTATTAATTAGAAATTGGTTTTTAAATGAAGAGATTTAAATTTAATTAATAGACAAGAAGACCCTATTGAGCTTAAAATAACTTTAAAATTAAAAATTTATTATTAGAGATTTAAGTTTTGAATGTTTTTTAGTTGGGGCGACTAAGGAACAGGAGAAGCTTCCTTTATTTGTTAAATTGATGAATTTTGATCCAGTATTGAGCTGATTAATGGAGATAGTTACCATAGGGATAACAGCATAATCTTCTTGGAGAGTTCTTATCAAAAAGGGGGGTTGTGACCTCGATGTTGGATTAAAATATCCTAAGGGTGTAGAGGCTTTTAAGGGTTGGTCTGTTCGACCATTAAAATTTTACATGATCTGAGTTCAGACCGGCGTGAGCCAGGTCAGTTTCTATCTTTAATTGATGATGGTTAATTTTAGTACGAAAGGACCAAGTTAATAGAATGAATAAATCTATTTTTTGAATTTATATAATTAGTAATTTAATTTTATTATATTTTGTATTATTTAGTTGATGTGTTGTGATTTTATGGATGATTTAAATTGCCATGGTAGTAATAAAGATGGCAGAATAAGTGCATTAGATTTAAGCTCTAAATATAAAGGTTGTTAATTTTTTCTTTATATAGATAACACAACACATAAATATAATATAAGATAAATGATAGTATTGTTGGGGGGTAGCAGCGCTTGTTTTAATTAAACATTTGAAATTAAGGAAGTAAGATAAGGGTAGCAAAATAATATGTATTAGATTTAGGTTCTAAAGAATGAAGAGTTTAAGACTTTTTTCCTTATAGATGTATATTTCTTTAGTTTCTTGTGGTTTGTCATATATTTGTGTGTTATTGGCAGTGGCTTTTTTTACCTTTTTAGAGCGAAAGGGCTTAAGATACATACAGCTTCGAAAGGGGCCAAATAAAGTTGGTTTTATTGGTATTCCACAGCCAATTGCTGATGCTGTGAAGCTATTAACTAAAGAAGTTATTAAACCAGTTTTTTCTAATTATATTTTATATATGGGTGCTCCTATTTTCAGTTTTGGTTTAGCTCTTTTGTTATGACAATTGTATCCGAGATGTTTTAGTATCGTATATTTTAAATGAGGAGTTTTATTTTTTTTGTGTGTATCTAGATTAAATGTGTATGGTGTTTTATTAGCTGGCTGGTCTTCTAATTCAAAATATGCTTTAGTTGGTAGTCTTCGTGCTATTGCTCAAACTATTTCTTATGAAGTAAGGATGGTTTTGATTCTTCTTTTTCCTCTTTTTGTTGTTAGAAGATTTAGATTTTTAGATATTAAAGATTCACAGGAAATAATTTGATTGATATTTTTAATGAGTCCTGTTTCATTTTTGTGGTTTGTTTCTTGTATTGCTGAGACAAATCGTGCACCTTTTGATTTTGCTGAAGGAGAGTCTGAATTAGTTTCTGGTTTTAATGTTGAATATGGTGCTGCTGGCTTTGCTCTTATTTTTCTTGCTGAGTATGCTAATATTTTAGTAATAAGATTGTTTATAGTGATTTTATTTTTAGGGGGACCTTTTTTGGTTGTTTTGTCTAGTGATTTGATTATAATAGGAAAAGTTTTATTTTTAGCTTTTATATTTATTTGGATTCGAGCTAGTTATCCACGGTTTCGATATGATTTTTTGATGAATTTAACTTGAAAGTCTTTTTTGCCGTTAGCTTTGATTTTATTAATATTTTTTTTAGTTATAATATTTAATTTGTTTTTATAGACAAATGATAGTTTAATAAAAATATTAGCATTGGAAGCTAAAGATTAGGGTGTGTACCTATAATTTGATAAATGACTATATTAATTTTAAGTTCGTTTAGTCTTACTTTTTGTTTTATAATTCCTTTGATAGCTCAACCGTTAAGGTTAGGGTTTTGTATTATAATATTGACATTATTGATATGTATGTTGATTAGTATGTTTTTGTCTTCGTGGTATGGGTTTATTTTATTTTTGATTTATGTTGGAGGGTTGTTAGTAATATTCGCTTATGTTGTAGCTCTTATTCCTAATATCATGGTATATATAGATTTATCTATTGTTTTAGTTAGGATTATGCAAATTAGCTTTGTATATATATATTGAAACTCTTATTTTATTGATATTAAGGGCTTAAATGTTTTTAATGTTAGGTATATAATAAATGTTAAAATAAGAAGTATTGAGTTAGTTTCTCCTGAGTTTATTACTATTTTAATTGGTTTGGGTATTATTTTACTGATTAATATAATTGTTGTAGTAAAAATCTGTTATTACAAATATAGAGTAATACGGCCTTTTGTGAATATTTAATTATTATAGTTTATAAAGTTAATAATTAGCTGGTTATAAGATAAATGATAATGCATAGTTCTTTACGTAAAATACATCCTGTTTTAAAGATTATTAATGGTGCATTAATTGATTTACCTTCTCCTTCAAATTTATCAATGTGATGAAATTTTGGTTCATTATTAGGTTTATGTCTTGGAATTCAAATTATTACTGGTCTTTTTCTTTCAATACATTATGCTGGGCATATTGATTTAGCTTTTAGGTCTGTGGCTCATATTAGACGTGATGTAGAATATGGTTGGTTGATTCGTGTTATTCATGCTAATGGTGCATCCTTATTTTTTATTTGTATTTATTTACACATTGGTCGTGGTATATATTATGGATCATATAAAAACCATTTTACGTGGAATATTGGTGTAGTATTATTATTTTTAACTATGGCTGTTGCATTTTTAGGTTATGTTTTACCGTGAGGACAAATATCTTTTTGAGGGGCTTCTGTAATTACTAGATTATTATCAGCAATTCCTTATGTTGGTAAAATGTTAGTTGAATGGATTTGAGGGGGATTTACTGTTGATAATGCTACTTTAACTCGGTTTTTTGCGCTTCATTTTCTTTTACCTTTTATTATTGTAGTTATATCTGTTATACATTTATTGTTCTTACATGAAACCGGGTCTAATAATATATTATACGTTAATAGTGATGTTGAAAAAGTTTCCTTCCATGTTTATTATAGTTATAAGGATTTGTTTGGATTTGTTATTGTATTGTTTTTATTTTCTTGTTTGGTTTTATTTTTCCCGCAATTATTAAGTGATTCAGAAAATTTTATCTCTGCAAATCAATTAGTTACTCCAGTTCATATTCAGCCTGAGTGATATTTTTTGTTTGCTTATGCTATTTTACGGTCTGTGCCTAATAAATTAGGAGGGGTTATTGCTTTATTATTATCTATTTTAATTCTTTTAATTTTACCTTTAACAAATAACAGGATTATATGGTCATTTGTTTTCTATCCTTTAAATCAAGTTTTGTTTTGATTTTTTGTTGGTGTGTTTTTGATTTTAACATGAATTGGTAGCTGTTCAGTTGAGATACCATTTTCGTGAATTGGACAAATTTTTTCTTTTATATATTTTATATATTTTTTATTAAATTTAGTTTTATATTGGTTATGAGATAAAGTTTTAAATTTTTAAAGCTGTTTCCGTGGGGAAAATTTGTCTTGAAAATGAATTTTAAGTGTTCGATTCTCTTTATAGCTTTAATTAAAGTAAATTATTAATATTATTATATGGGATTATTTTATTTAAATTTAATTTGTATTATAAGATTTTTAATATCTGTATTGGCTTTGATTTTACAATATAAGCATTTATTAAGAATTCTTTTAAGCTTAGAAATAATAATTGTTAGTTTGTTTGTTATATTATTGCAATTAAATAATGTTGCATTAATTGGTGAATGTTCTTTTATTTTTATTACTTTAGGTGCGTGTGAAGCTAGTTTAGGTTTGTCTATTTTAATTTCAATAATTCGAGTACGTGGGAATGATTACGTTGGAAGGTTTTCATCTCAAAAGTGTTAAGATTAATTATATTAAGTTTGTCTTTGTTGTTATTATATAGATTTGATTTATTTTGGTATATTAGTATTTGGGGGTTAAGAATTAGATCATTAGTTTGTATTTTAAATATTTTTAGGAATCAATTTTCATTTTCTATATATAATGGATTTGTTTCTATTGATGTTATATCTGTTTTGTTGGTGTTTTTATCTTTATGAATTTCTTTAATAATATTAATAGCAAGACAATTTAGTGTAAAGATTAGTAACAATTATAGATTTGGTTTTTGTTTTATAATTTTAATTCTGAATTTAATTTTGGTTAATACTTTTTGTGTTTCTAGTGTCATCATATTCTATTTTTTGTTTGAGTCCTCATTAGTTCCAACATTAATGATTATTTTAGGATGAGGGTATCAACCAGAGCGACTTCAGGCTGGTATATATATAATAATTTATACTATTACTGCTTCTTTACCTTTATTATTATGCTTATTATTAGGTGGTAATAGGATATTTGGTAGATACAATGTTTTTATGATTTTTTTAATATTAAAATATAATGGATTTTTATATTTTTCATATACGTGGTTGTTATTTATATTGGTTGTATTATTAGCATTTTTAATTAAATTACCTATGTTTTTTGTTCATTTATGATTGCCAAAAGCTCATGTTGAAGCTCCAGTAGCTGGGTCTATAATATTAGCTGCTGTATTATTGAAATTAGGTGGTTATGGTATTATTCGTATATATCAGTATTATAGGATTAAAGTGATTGATTTATTTTTATTGGTTGTGTTTTTAAGATTATGAGGAGGATTTTTGACAAGAATTATTTGTTTCTATCAGGTTGATTTTAAATCATTAATTGCATACTCATCTATTGGTCATATAGCCTTAATACTTTTAGGAGTTTTTTCTAATAGTTCATGAGGATGGGGCGGTGCGATGTTGATAATGATTTCTCATGGATTTTGTTCATCTGCTTTATTTAGATTAGCTAATTTTACTTATGAAAAAAGCTTTACTCGCAGTTTATTTATTTCTAAAGGTTTATTGATTATTATTCCATTTTTATCATTATGATGATTTTTGTTTTGTGTAATTAATATAGCTGCTCCCCCTAGTTTAAATTTAGTTAGTGAATTAATAATCTATCCGGCAGTAATTTTTAGTTCGAGGTATTATATTTTTCCTTTGTTATGTATAAGATTTCTGGCTGCTGTTTATAATATATATTTATATAGAAGAATTAATCATGGTGGTAATCCAAAATTTATTAAATCATTTAGTAATTTGAAGGATTTAAATATTTTAATATTATTTCTTCATTGGGTTCCAGTGAATTTCTTAGTAATAAAAAGTGAATTAATTACTAGATGATTGTAGACTAAATTAGTTTAAAGAAAAAGAGAACGTTAGGTTGTGATTCTAATAGTAAAAGATTTTATTTAGTAAATGTATAATACTTTAAAGCTGTCTTCTATTTGTTCTGTTATATTACTTATGTATAGTGGGTTTATATTTATTATAAGTTGTTTGTTTATAATAAATAATAGTTGTTTATTTATCGAATGAGTTGTTTTAAATTTAAGATCGTGTTCTATAAAAATAAGTATTGTAATTGATAATATTAGTTTGAGATTTAGTAGGATTGTTTGTTTAATTTCTGGTTGTGTTATAATATTTTCATCAAGTTATATAAGAAATGATATATTTTTAAATCGATTTATTTGGTTGGTTATATTATTTGTATTATCAATAAATATACTTATTTTTATTTCAAGATTACCTGCTTTATTATTGGGTTGAGATGGGTTAGGAATTGTATCATTTATTTTAGTGATTTATTATCAGAATAATAAATCATTAGGTGCAGGTATACTGACTATTTTAGCTAATCGTATTGGAGATGTTATAATTTTAGTTTCTATTGGGATTTTAGTTATTTTGGGGTATTGAGATATTATAGTAATTGAAGAGTTTTTACTATCTTTATACCTTAGTTTATGTATTTTAATCGCAGGAATAACAAAAAGTGCACAAATGCCATTTTCTAGCTGATTACCAGCAGCTATAGCTGCCCCAACTCCTGTTTCTGCTTTAGTTCATTCTTCTACACTAGTTACAGCTGGTGTTTTTTTACTAGTTCGGTTTTTTCCTATTTTAGAAAAATGAGCTTTATTTAGTCCTTTATTATTAATAATTTCAGTTTGTACAATATTTATAGCTGGAGTAGGAGCTAATTATGAGAATGATCTTAAAAAAATTGTTGCTTTATCAACTTTAAGTCAATTAGGAATAATAATAATAAGATTAGCTTTAGGATTACCTATATTAACTATTTTTCATTTATATACTCATGCTTTATTTAAGGCTCTTTTATTTTTATGTGTTGGTGTTATTATCCATAGAAGGGCAAGAAATCAAGATATTCGTTTAATAAATATACTATACTATCAATTGCCGTTAACTAGTAGATGTATAAATATTGCTAATATATCATTGTGTGGTGGATTATTTTTAAGTGGATTTTATTCTAAAGATCTTATTTTAGAATTAAGATTATTTAATTCAACTAGGTTGTTTATAATCATAATAATTTTTTTAAGCGTTGTTCTAACAATTACTTATAGTATACGGTTGTTATTTATCTCTGTTTGTAATATAAATAAGGGAGTTAGATTTCACAGAAAAGGTGATTTAAATATTTATTTTAATTTTTCTATATTAATTCTTAGGTTAGCGGCTATTACATTTGGAGCAATGTTGCAATATTTTTTTATTGAATTTGATTTAAATTTTTTTCTATTATCATATTGGCAAAAAAAAGTTGTACTTGGTATTATTATAGTTGGGGTGTTTATTTCTATAGTATTGTGTAAAAATTTTTATAATAAAAAGTATATAAGAAAATTAGATAGATTTTTTAGGTTAATGTGATTTTTAGTCCCATTATCAACATATCCTTTTGTTAAATTTAGTGTAATAACTAGAACTTATATTTTGAAGTGTATTGATTGCGGTTGGGTAGAAATTTTAGGGGGCCAAGGTAGATTTTTAACAGTAATAAATTTTAGTAAAATTAATCAAATTGTTCAATTTAAATTATTTAATTTTTTAATTATATTTATGGTTGTATTAATAATTATTACATACTTTATTTTTATATAAATTTTGATAGCTAAAGTTTAGAGCGTGGCATTGAAGGTGCTAAAGTAACAAAATATGTTTCAAAATATAACTTTGTTCTGATTTAAATATTAAAAAGCTATTGCTTTCATTATTATTGTTAGTTTAAATTAATTTAAAGTGGTAAATAATATAGATAATGTAAGATTTAGTATTGGATATTTAATTAAAAAGTATTAAAGATTATATAAACATATAAGTAAATAATATTTTAAGATTAAATTAATACCGTAAATGTTTTTGATTATATAGTATGTAAATGATATAAGATTTGTTATGCAGTATTTAAAAAGTTAAAAATGAAAATATTATAATAATAATTATAAAAATGAAAATAATAATAGTTTAAATTTAAAATGACGATTTTGTAAATCGATGAGTGAAAAATTATATTTCTTATTGTATAAAAATAAATTACTTTTTGGATGAAATAATATGATTAAAATAAAAATATTTTATATACATGCATTTATTAATGAAACGAAATTCTTTCCATTTAGTTGAATTTAGTCCTTGACCATTAACTGGTTCTATAGGGGCATTGTTTTTAATATTAGGTTTAATTGGATGATTCCATCTAGAAACCTATAAATTGTTATTAATTGGATTATTACTTATTTTATTTACTATATTTCAATGATGACGTGATGTAATTCGTGAATCAACATATCAAGGATTTCATACTATCGATGTATCAAAGGGTTTACGGTGGGGTATAATCTTGTTTATTACATCTGAGGTATTATTTTTTTTTGCTTTTTTTTGGGCGTACTTTCATAGAAGATTAGTTCCTAGATTAGAAATTGGATTGTGTTGACCTCCTGTTGGTGTGTATTCTTTAGATCCGTTTAGCGTTCCATTATTAAATACTGGTGTTCTTCTTTTTTCAGGTATCACAGTTACATGAGCTCATCATAGATTAATAGAAGGTAATTGACTTGGGGGTATACAAGGATTGTTTTGTACTTTTAGATTAGGTATTTATTTTACGTTTCTTCAAGCAGGTGAGTATTTTGAAACATTTTTTAGTATTGCTGATGGTGTTTATGGTTCAACTTTTTTTGTAGCTACTGGATTTCATGGTTTACATGTTTTAATTGGTAGTATTTTCTTATTTGTTTGTTTTATGCGAGTAGTGTTTTATCATTTTTCAGTGGGTCATCACTTTGGGTTTGAAGCAGCTGCTTGATATTGACATTTTGTTGATGTTGTATGATTATTTTTATATTTATCAATCTATTGATGAGGTTATTAGAAATTTAATTTTTATTTACTTCAAATAGCTTAATTTGAGCGTTAGATTTTTAATTTAAAGGAAATAAATAAACTTATTTTTGAGGATAAAAATAAATAAATAATAAGTAATAAGAAAAAGAAAAGAAAAGCATAGTACTTAAAGTAAACTAATAAAATTAAATTTTATCTGAAAATTCAGATACGCTGGTTTTGCATTCCAGAATTGAAGCCAGTTATAGGCTATGAATTATACATGTATTATAAATAACATAATAGAGTGTGTATGGTTTCGGCCCATAGTTTAGAGGTAATTAGTCCTTTTTTATAAAAAATTTAAATGAAAACCAAATGATTTAGGTGTTTAATTGTTAATTAAAATATTGTAAGATAATAATTTACTCATTTAGAAATTAAGTAAAATTAATATGAATACTACGCCGGATGAACGGAAATCAGTGATATTGATTTTATAAAAATTATTGAAGTTTTTTAGTGTTAATGTTTAGAAGTGTAATAAATAGAGTAATTGGTTTTAGTTTATCAGTTTTAGTAATAGGTTTAGGCTGAATATTATCTTTTAATGCATTAATAGACCGGGAAAAGAATTCTCCGTTTGAGTGTGGATTTGATCCATTAAAATCTGCGCGGTTACCGTATTCTATACGATTCTTTTTATTAGCTATTATTTTTCTTATTTTTGATATTGAAATTGTTTTATTATTTCCATTATTAGTGAGTGTTTCAATAATATTTAGATATAAAAGAATTTTAGGATGTTTTTGGTTTTTAATTATTTTAATTATTGGATTATTTTATGAATGAAGGGATGGATCATTAGATTGAGTAAAATAAAATAGAAAAAATTTGGAATTGAAATAAGATTGCTAATTTTATTTTGGGTAATTCGATTTTATCCTTTTTCTTATGTTAGGTATGTTGTTTAACTATTTATTTTGGGTTATAATAATTTTTGGTACTATTTTTTCTATTTCATCTTTACACTGACTAGGTATATGAGTAGGGTTGGAATTAAATTTAATTGGATTTTTACCTATTTTAGTATATAGAAAAAATATAAGAATAAGTGAATCTGGGACTAAATATTTTATTGTACAAGCGATGGGGTCTAGTTTTCTAATATTTGGTAGATTAATTTTATTTAGTTTTACTTTTTCTTGAGAAATTTTGAATATATTGAATTTTAAATATTTTTTAAGAAGCATTATTTTTCTAATAAGTGGGCTTTTTATAAAAATTGGTATATTTCCATTTCATTTTTGGTTTCCTAGTGTTATAAGTGGACTATCATGGTTATCTTGCTTACTATTAGTTACTTGACAAAAAGTAGCTCCTATTTTTTTAATTAGTGTATTAATGGAAATTATTAATGTAATATGATTATTATTAATAATTTGTGTTTTAAGTTCTGGGTCTGCTTTAGTTGGTGGCTTTGGTGGGGTAAATCAGTCGCAAATTCGTGGTTTATTAGCTTACTCATCTATTGGTCATATAGGCTGAATTATTTTCTCATTATGTGAAAGGTGTTATAATATAAAAATTTATTTTTCTATCTATATTATCATTTCTTTATGTTTATTTATTGTTTTATGATATAATAATATTATTTTTATATTAGGTATAAATAATTTTATTAAACATTTATTTATTGATTTTAGGGTTATTTTATTATTTTTATCACTTGGTGGTTTACCACCGTTATTAGGCTTTGTTGCTAAATTAAATGTTTTTATTAGTATTTTTGATTCATATATATATTGATTTATTTTATTATTAATTTTAGGATCAGTTATGAGTTTATTTTATTATTTAAGTTTGCTTTTTGTATTCTTTGTTAATATTTTTAATAAAGTTATTTACAAAGAAATTTTTAAAAGGTATAATGTAATTAGATTAATTTTATTTGTTAATTTTTTAGGTGGATTAGTTATATTTATATTTGATTTTTTTGAGTTTATTTAA